AAGTTCATTGAATAAGTTTTTTTTTGTCCACTACTTTATTTTATATTTTATTATTATTATACGTAATAAAATACGTAATAAATCGAAAAAAAAGTAAAGTTCCGATACATCTGGAAAACCGAAAACAAGACTAGGAGTTTTTGACAAACGAATTACTCTTTCGACACAAGAAAGGGGATTTAGAAAATTCCTTTTCTTGTGTCGAAGACTAGAAGACAAAACAAATAATACCTCCTAGAATTATTTATTCCCCACATTTCTAGTTCATTCTATATACCCGCTTATTTATGCTAATCTCTATCCCAATTTTATTGCATTGAAATCTAGTATTCTAGTAATACAGTCCTGTCAATTCAATTTGGCTAAAAAAACAAAGAAAGGGGTGGTAAAGCCATAAAATAAAATAGTCTTCTTCAAAGAAAAATCTACCTATTATGACTAAGAGTGCGATACAAGGGAGTCCCCGAAATTCGTAGAAAAAGAGTAAGTAAATAAAAGGTTTTTCGGGATTGATTTTTTTTTTGATAATATAAAAATTGACAACAAAAATTGTGTTCTTTTTACGAACCTGATGTCGATAAATCCGCGAGTCTAGAAATTCATTTCGGCCAATTGAACCTTCTCGAACTGTTTCTTTTTAAGAACCAAAAATATTTGTGCCAAAATAACAGATGCCAAGAAGCCCAAAAGACCTTGGACACGTAATGGATCTTGAAGTACTATTTCTGCATCTCCCTGACCAAATCCACCCACATTAGGATTACTCGTTAATGGTTGATCCAATTTGATGGATTCACCCTCTGAAACAAGAACTTCTGGTCCTGGAGGGATAATATCAACCACTTGACGTCCATCCGATGGATCTGTTATGGTTATTTCATACCCCCCCTTTTCTTTTCGTATGATTTTGCTTACTATGCCCGTTCCTGTAGCATTATAAACTGTATTGTTACTCTTGCTTCCATCGGGATAAATCTGACCCCTTCCCCTATTTCCTCCTACATATATAGGATATTTCAAGAAGTGAGCCTCTTTCTTAGTGGTGGGGTCGGGGGAAAGAATAGGAAAGGCGATTTCACTATATTTCTGGCCGGGGACAGGCCCTATTACAAGAATATTTTTTTTATTAGGGCGGTAGCTTTGAAAAGATAAATTTCCTATCTTTTCTTTCATCTCGGGAGAAATACGATCGGAAGGAGCTAATTCAAACCCCTCCGGTAAAATAAGAACAGCCCCCACATTCAAACCCCCTTTCTTACCATTAGCAAGGACTTGTTTCACTTGCTTATCATAAGGAATTCGAACAACTGCTTCAAATACAGTATCAGGAAGTACTGCTTGTGGAACCTCAATATCAACAGGCTTATTAGCTAAATGACAATTGGCACATACAATACGCCCGGTCGCTTCTCGTGGATTTTCATAACCCTGCTGCGCAAAAATGGGATATGCACTTGAAACGGATGTCCGAGTTATGATATATATCATGAGCGATACGGAAATAGATCGAATAATATCTTCCTTTATCCAAGAAAAAGTATTTCTAGTTTGCATGGTCTAATCGTTGGTCTGAAAATTTCTACAATAAATTGGGTAGGTCGCTAGTATAGTTTCCTATCCACGATTCTGCTATTTATTGGAATCATTTTATTGGAATACTGTTGGAATACTTATAGTATAAAAAAAAATAGTATGAAAACCCACCGGATAGAATGTTTTTAATACTTATGTAGAACTACAAAGTAAGAAACGTTCTAATTGGTGGTGGATCATTTATCAATCATTCATTGAATGATAAATAACTACAAGTGATGGAGATACACGATTTAAATAACGAAAAATCCAATATTTAAAAATAGTATCGAGAATAACTGGAAAGGTGGAAACAAGACCAGATATAATCTGATCATTATGACCAAATCCAAAATCTTTGTACACAGAACCGATCATTAGTTCCCAGCCGTGGGGTGAATGAAATCCGATACATAAATCAGTTAATAAAAGAATCGAAAAAGCTTTTACTGTATCACTTAAGTTATATAGGAATTCCTGAGTCCAAGAGTTAAGAATAACAAGTTCTTCATTACCTAAAATAGAATAACCACTTAGAATAACAAAACAGATTGTATTTGTAGAGAAGTGTAAAATTGTATGGATACGATCCTCGTTGTGTATCTTGATTAATTGGATCGTTTCTTTGTGGATTCCTATAAGAAGCTTTTGTAGATATGTCTCCGAGTATTCCTTGATCATTTCTTCCAAAAAGAGGGTTTCTTCTAATTCTATGAACTTTTCTAGAATACTTTTTTCTTGAATATCATTCAAAAAAATTTCGGATTGGCCGATATTCGCCCAACTAATAACCCAAGATTCCATACTTTTAGTAAATGAAAGAGAAATCCACCAGGGCAGAAATATTATAGATGCAAGATACAAAAGAGGAGTTAATGCTTTCTTTTTTGCCATTTTCCGCCTGTTAATTTTTAATTAACCCACTCCATTTGTCGACTTTATGTGATCTAATATATATTATTTCTTTCAAACATGAGTTCTAGACAAGGCATCAAACCTATTCATCTTTTTTATTTGTTATTTTGTTTTGAATCTAGAAAGAATACATAAATAGACTAAGACTCCACTTCGAATTCGACTGAATAAATAATACAAAATAGTGTTCTCAGATATCTCAATTCATCAAATTCCAAACAAATGTCTCCTTTAAATGAATGGACGCAAGAAGTACTTTAAGGAATGAATATTTTTAAGATTTTGAAATGAAAGAACCCTTTATTCTATCAAAATATAGAATATTTCAAAAAAAAATTCCAACGATTCCCGATTCCCCATAGTCAAGAATAGAATAATTTAGAAAAATATATTGTGATGGTCAAAAAAAAGAGCGGCAAAACAAGACAGAAATGGGCCAGTTATCATTATTAAGAAAACCCTTTTTTATTATTGGTTATTATTGGATAGTTAAAGAACACAAATGAAAAGATAAAAAGGTCGATTAACAAAAAGAAAATAATTTACAAGATACGGTTTATCTACATCTAAAGTATCACTTAGTTATAGAAAAAACAGGATTCTTGCATTTTTCCCTCCTGCTGAGAAAGCATTCATTCTTCAGCGCAGTTCCTTTCTCAAAATCAAAATACTTCAATTGGTACGCGCAAGAAATAGGCCAATTCCGCGGCTTTTTGTTCAATTTCTCGTGGAGTCAAATTCTCATCAGTACGGGTCAACGGAATAGCCCCCCGGCCTCTGATATCCATATAAAGGACACGACGAGCATAAATACCCTCTTTAACTTCTATTCGAACGGATTGAATATCTTTTATATGGAATCGAAGGAATATGCGACGATTTTTTCCAGGAAATCCCCAACGAAAAATACACACTATCCCTTCCTTTCTATCAAATCGATCATAACCACTACCTACATTCCAGGAAATTGTGCACCACAAATAGGAACTAATAAACAGACCCGCGATTCCATAGAAAGACATCACGATCCCCTGTGGAAAAAAAACGATTTGCTGAGACGGAACAAAAGATATCAAATTTCTACCAAGAAAACTGGAAGTTCCAACCAACAAGAATCCTAATGAACCTAAAAAAACGATAAGGGCCCAGCAAAAATTACTTAGTTTTCGAGACCCCGTTATAAGTTCTATCCATATACGTTCTGATCGCCAACTCATACTCCATCCCATTGCATTTTATTGAAATTGAGAGACTATCCCAAATGATTTTGACTTTACTTTTTTTGTTTCCGAATGCACTTTCATCAACTAGCACTAGTTTGATGTGAACTAGCACTAGTTTAATGGGAACTTTTAGGAGTAATTCATCAAATTGTTTAGATCTAAAATAATAACATACCCCTCATATGATCCCAATATACATATTGATATACATATAGATCCACCAACTTTACATTTGAATTTTTAGACATCCAGCGATCCTGATCTATTTGAAACTGGCTAGAATTCAGTTACCTATAGGTCATTTTCTGCAGGCATAAGAGCTTTTTCCTTTATGTTGGGCGGAAATCACATGTTCTACCATATTTTCTTTTCCGAAATAAATATCTGTGTTATGCTACAAGTCTAAGTTTCAAAAAAAAAACGAATCAGATTGGGTCCCCTCAAATCTAAACAATCTTGTTTTTTTGAACATGAAGAAATAAAGAAGCCATTGCAATTGCCGGAAATACCAGGCCTACTAAAGGCACAAAAATAGAGGGAAAATTGAAAGTTGTCATAAAATGGGGTACCTCGATTTATTATTTGTACCTATTCTTCTTTTTTTTTTTATATCATATTTTATATTTATACTAATTATAATTAATAAGTGTAATTATATTATTATGAATTCGTAGTTATTATGAATTCATTCAATTTGAAAATTCTTATTTAGAGATCTAAGTGAGTATATAGAATAAGTCCAAGGAATGTAGAACTAAATAAATGAACTTATTCATCTATTTACATGAAAGATACATATGATTATCCATTTGATTTTTCTTCGTTTTTTTGTGTTTTGTTCTTATCTTCAAATTTAATAAAGAAATAGTTTCTTACAAATTATCAAAAGATTCGTTAGAATGCGACACAACTGGGATTTTTAGTGAAAACGGGATTTTCGGGAGATGGAGAAAGATATAAAACTATATATTTATATTTTCTATATAAGATGAAATTCGTTTTATTTTCCTAATTTCACGAAAGGAAAAACTCACGTTTTTATCTTGTTGATAGAGACTTCTTAATTAGTAATCGGGAATCAGGTAAAAAAAAAAAAGAGTTATCCGCTACTTTTACTTTTGATTTTTTCTACAATTAGATCTTAGGTCGTCAAAGAAAACTCCCTTTTTAGTTACTTTGATTTCGATAAGCTAAGATTCGGATAAGCTAACTACTTGTTTTTGTTTGCTACAAATAAAATAATTGAACATTGAACTTAGTGCGCTCTACTTGATTGAATTGGAATTCAAA